CGTTACTCACAACAATCAGATTTTCGACGGGGTATAATCAAAGGATCCATGCGTGCTCAAAGACGTAAAACAATTATTTGGGAAATGTTTCAAGCAAACGTGCATTCTCCACTTTTTTTGGATCGAATAGACAAAACATTTTGTTTTTCATTTTTTGATATCTCTGAAATGATTAATCTCATTTTTAGGAATTGGGTAGGGGGAAATCCAGAATTGCAAATTTCTTATTTTGAGGAGGAAGAAACAAAAGAGAAAACAAATGAAGAGAAAGAAGAGGAAAATGAACGAATAGCAATATCAGAAACTTGGGATACCTTTATATTTACTCAAGCAATAAGAGGTTTAATGTTAGTAACCCAATCTTTTCTTAGAAAATACGTTATATTACCCTTATTGATAATAGCTAAAAATATTGGTCGTATGTTATTATTGCAATTCCCCGAGTGGTACGAGGATTTGAAGGAATGGAATAGAGAAATGCATGTTAAATGTACCTATAATGGTGTTCAATTATCAGAAACAGAATTTCCTCAAAACTGGTTAACAGATGGTATTCAGATAAAGATTCTATTTCCTTTCTGTCTGAAACCTTGGCGAAGATCTAAAATACGATCTCATCATAGAGATCAGAAAATGAGTAAAAAAGAGAAAAAAGACAATTTTTGTTTTTTAACAGTCTGGGGAAGGGAAGCAGAACTGCCTTTTGGGTCTCCCCGAAAACAACCTTCTTTTTTTGAACCCATTTTTCAAGAACTCGAAAAAAAAATAATAAAAGTGAAAAAGCATTTTTTTCAAGTTATAAGGGCTTTCAAAGAAAGAAGAAAATTTTTTTTAAAGATTTCAAAAGAAAAAACAAGATGGGTCACCAAAATAGTTCTAGTTAGAAACCTAATAATGAAAGAACTTGAAAAAGTAAACTCCATTTTCTTATTGAAATTGAGGAAGGTGAAAGTATATGAAACAAATGAAAACAGAAAAGACTCCAATATAAATAATAATATTATCCAAGAATCGACCATTCAAATTCGATCCATGAATTGTGTAAACGAAAATTCTTCACTCATAGAAACAAAAATGAAAGATCTTGCTAATAAGATAATCACAATTAAGGCTCAAATAAAAGGAATCACAAAAGACAAGAAAAAAATAGTTCTAACTTGTGATGATAAAAATAAAAGATCGGAATCACAAAAGGATATTTGGCAAATATTCAAAAGAAAAAATATCCGATTAATACGTAAATCGCATTATTTTATGAAATCCTTCATTGAAAAAACATACATGGATATATTACTATGTATTATTAAGATTCCAAGGACCAATGCACAACTTTTCTTTGAATCAACAAAAAAAATTATCAATAAATCCATTTACAACGACGAAACAAGCCAAGAAGGGGTTGAGAAACCAAATCAAAATACAATGAACTTTATTTCGACTATAAAAAAGTCGTTTTCTAATACTAATATTAGTAATAAAAATTCTAATATTTATTGTGACTTATCTTCTTTGTCTCAAGCATATGTATTTTACAAATTATCACAAAATCAATTACTTAACAATTATCATTTGAGATCCGTACTTCAATATCACGGCACCTATCCTTTTCTTAGGGATATAATCAAGAATTATTGTACGACACAAGGAATATTAAATTCCAAACCAAGGCATAAAAAAATTCATAAGTATGAGATGAATAAATGGCAAATTTGGTTACGGGGTCATTATCAATACAATTTATCTCAGACCAAGTGGGCCCACTTAGTATCGAAAAAATGGCAAAATAGAGTCAATCAATGTCGTACGATTCAAAAGAAAGACTCAATGAAATTGGATTTATATAAAAAAGACCAATTAATTCATTACATGAAACAAAATGACTATGCAGTGGATTCGTTGATGAGTCAAAAAGAAAAATGGAAAAAACATTATGGATATGATCTTTTATCATATAAATATATAAATTACGGGGATAGTAGGGACTCATATATTTATGGATCAACGTTACAAGTAAAGGACAAAAAAATTACATATAATTTAAATACACTGGAATCCGAATCATTTTATGGATTGATAAGTATAGCTATTAGTGATTATCTAGAAAAAGGATCTATTATTGATACGAACAAAAATCTGGATAGAAAATTTTTTGATTATAGAATTCTCCATTTTTGTCTTAGAAATAATATCGATATTGAAACCTCGACCAATACGTATATCGATACCAAGATTCATAAGAATGCTAAAACAGAAACTCAAAATTCTCAAAAAAAATACTTTTTTGATTGGATGGGAATGAATCAAGAAAGGTTATATCGTACCATATCAAATCTAGAACCTTGGTTTTTCCCAGAATTTGTGCCACTTTTTGATGCCTATAAGATTAAACCGTGGATCATACCAATCAAATTACTTATTTTTCATTTTCATAGAAATGCAAATATTAGTCAAAGTGAAAAGATCGACGTAAAAAAAAAAAAAAATCTTCCTATATTAGCTAATCAAAAAGAATATCTTGAATTAGAAAATTCCAACAAAAAAAAAAATGAACAACAAGGCCAAGGGGATCTTGTATCAGATCTACGAAAACAAAACAAAAAGAAAGATGTTGAAGAAGATTACACAGGAACAAACATTAAAAAGGGTAGAAAGAAAAAACAATACAAGAACAAGAAAGAAGCAGAACTGGATTTCTTCTTGAAAAAGTATTTTCTTTTTCAATTAAGATGGGATGATCCCTTGAATCAAAGAATGATCAGTAATATCCAGGTATATTGTCTTCTACTTAGACTGATAGATCCAAGGGAAATTGCTATATCCTCAATTCAAAGAGGAGAGATGCATCTGGATGCAATGTTGATTCAGAAAGACCTAACTCTTACAGAATTGATAAAAAAGGGAATATTTATTATCGAGCCAATTCGTCTATCTATGAAAAGGGATGGAAAATATATTATATACCAAACCATAAGTATTTCATTGGTTGATAAGAATAAGCACCAAACTAATGGAAAATGGATAATAAAAAATAGATATGTTGATAAAAAGAATCTTGATGGATCCGTTGCACAAGACAGCAATATGCTTGTGAATAGAAACAAAAATTATTATGATTTCCTTGTTCCTGAAAATATTCTATCTCCCAGACGTCGTAGAGAATTGAGAATTCTAATTTGTTTCAATTACCAGAACCAGAATTGGAATGTTGTGGATAGAAATCCAATATTTTGCAATCAAAACAACATAAAAAACAGTGGACAATTTTTGAACGAGGAAAAGCATCTTAATACGGAAACAGATAAATTCATTAAATTCAAATTATTTCTTTGGCCCAATTATCGATTAGAAGATTTAGCTTGTATGAATCGTTATTGGTTTGATACCAATAACGGCAGTCATTTCAGTATGTCAAGAATACATATGTATCCGCGATTCAAAATTAGTTAATAGTAAATATTTCCTATATATCTATCGCATGACATATTCAGTAGATAAAACCGAAATATATATACATACGCTATATTACATTCTAGTACACGATACCGATTAAATTACGTATCAATTGGATCTAGGAAGAAATCGACAGAATATTTTTTTAGTTAGGTAAAAAAAGAATTCTCTTTCGTGTTTGTGAATGCATAAATGTATCATCCCCTTCTATTCTATCCAAATCAAATTTGCAATTTGATTTGGATAAAAAAAATGTAATTTAAATAAAATAAGAATGAATAAAGTAGTGTATATGAAGAAATCTAAATTTTTTGTGTACTAGATTCAAATAACTGGTATAATAATAATTATTATTTTTCCTGATCGGTAAAATCCACGGAAAAGAAAAAAAAAATTGTTTTTTATGGTCAAAAATTCATTCATCTCGGCTATTCGACAAGAAAAAGAAAAAAACTGCGGATCTGTTGAATTTCAAGTATTCAGTTTCACCGATAAGATACGGAGACTTACTTTACATTTGGAATTACATAAAAGAGATTTTTTATCGCAAAAGGGTCTACGAAAAATTCTGGGAAAACGCCAACGTCTGCTGGATTATTTGTCAAAGAAAAATAGAGTACGTTATAAGAAATTAATTAGTCAGTTGGGTATTCGGGAATCAAAAACCCGTTAATTTTAAGATTGGTTTGATTTTTTTCTTTAGTTATTAGTTAATAGTAGTTATTAGATTTTTCATTTTGATGAATCTCATTTTGATAAATTCATGGAATAATGAATTAAGGAAGAAAAGATATGACTTTACCGGCTACAAGAAAAGATCTCATGATAGTTAACATGGGCCCTCACCACCCATCAATGCATGGTGTTCTTCGACTAATCGTTACTCTCGATGGTGAAGATGTTATTGACTGTGAACCCATATTGGGTTATTTACACAGAGGGATGGAAAAAATAGCGGAAAATCGAACAATTATACAATATTTGCCTTATGTAACACGGTGGGATTATTTAGCCACTATGTTCACAGAGGCAATAACAGTAAATGCACCAGAACGATTGGAAAGTGTTCAAGTACCTAAAAGAGCCAGTTACATTAGAGTAATTATGTTGGAATTGAGTCGTATAGCTTCTCATTTGTTATGGCTTGGACCTTTTATGGCGGATATCGGTGCACAAACCCCCTTTTTCTATATTTTCAGAGAAAGGGAATTGTTATATGATCTATTTGAAGCTGCTACGGGTATGCGAATGATGCATAATTATTTCCGTATTGGGGGAGTCGCTGCTGATCTACCTTATGGATGGATAGATAAATGTTTAGATTTCTGCGATTATTTTTTAACAGGAATTGTTGAATATCAAAAGCTTATTACGCGGAATCCTATTTTTTTGGAACGGGTTGAGGGAGTGGGCATTATTGGTGGAGAGGAAGCAATAAATTGGGGTTTATCAGGACCGATGTTACGAGCTTCTGGAATCCAATGGGATCTTCGTAAAGTTGATCGTTATGAATGTTACAATAAATTTGATTGGGAAGTCCAATGGCAAAAAGAAGGAGATTCACTAGCTCGTTATTTAGTACGAATTGGTGAAATGAAAGAATCTATAAAAATTATTCAACAAGCTCTAGAAGGAATTCCTGGGGGGCCCTATGAAAATTTAGAAGTCCGACGCTTTGATAGAGCAAAAAATTCCGAATGGACTAATTTTGAATATAGATTTATTACTAAAAAACTTTCACCCAATTTTGAATTGTCGAAACAAGAACTTTATGTAAGAGTAGAAGCCCCAAAAGGAGAATTAGGAATTTTTTTGATAGGAGACAGTAGTGTTTTCCCCTGGAGGTGGAAAATTCGTCCGCCGGGTTTCATCAATTTGCAAATTCTCCCTCAACTAGTTAAAAGAATGAAATTGGCTGATATCATGACGATACTAGGTAGTATCGATATCATTATGGGAGAAGTTGATCGTTGAAATGATAATTGATACGACAGAAGTAGAAGTACAAGCTATCAATTCTTTTTCTAGATCGGAATCCTTAAAAGAAGTCTATGGACTCATATGGATCTTTGTTCCTATTTTCACCCTTATATTGGGAATCACTATAGGGGTACTAGTAATTGTGTGGTTAGAAAGAGAAATATCCGCAGCAATACAACAACGTATTGGGCCTGAATATGCCGGCCCGTTAGGAATTCTTCAAGCTCTAGCAGATGGGACCAAATTACTTTTTAAAGAGGACCTCCTCCCATCTAGAGGAGATATTCGTTTGTTTAGCGTGGGACCGTCTATAGCGGTCATATCAGTTCTACTAAGTTATTTAGTAATCCCTTTTGGGTCTCGCCTTGTTTTAGCCGATCTCAGTATAGGTGTTTTTTTATGGATCTCCATTTCAAGTATTGCTCCTATTGGACTTCTTATGTCAGGATATGGATCGAACAATAAATATTCCTTTTCAGGTGGTCTAAGGGCTGCTGCTCAATCTATTAGCTATGAAATACCATTAACTCTATGTGTGTTATCAATATCTCTACGTGTGATTCGTTGGAACATGATTATTTTCCCTCCTCGCTAGAAATAAAGTAAAGAGGTTGAATATATTGAATGGATATTTTCATTTTTTATTCATCATTAGGGTCGATGAGTTAAACTAGATAGTTATATGAGTAAAATCAAACTGCTTATAAATTTGCAGTAAGAAGGTAAAATCTCATTCCCTATGTACAAGAATAATAAACACAAGCAGTGTAAACTGTTTACCCCAAGATTAAGATTCTTTGACTAATTATCATATCTTGAAGCGGGTACAAAAGATCGACCGTATGGGGTTTCTACTACTGTCTTATATGTATTACCATACCGGGGATCAATCAAAAAATCAGTGGACAGTTAGGAACACCAAGGTACACAAAAGATTAGTAATGGAGATAATGTAAGGTATCAAAAAAAGGTATTTTTGCATAAAACTTTGGATAAAACGAATCATAATGAGGACTTTAAGTTGGTAGAAATGACCAAGCAGTACTTCCTCACGATTCCGATCTAGAGTATGCTCTTATTCACTGATTAAAGAAATGACTATCAAAAACGAATTAATCCTTTATTTATATTTATTTTTTTTTCAGAGTACCCCTTCCTCTGAGAAAGAAGAACAGGAACAAAAGAAATGAGATGCAAAAAAAATAAAATGAATAAATAAGAAATAAAAAAGATCTTTATTTTTGATTTCTTTTCCCCATCTATATCTATAATCTATACATATAGAATTCTTCTCATAAATAAAATTTGGAATTAATGCCCAATTCGTTCTAATTCTTTATAGTTATTGATAGAACATATTTATTGATATAACGAGTATTTTATTAAAGGATTAAGTTATTGCCGAACAAAGATAAATTGAAATTCTAATGGATAAGATCAATTCAGAAGCGCCTTTTTATTCTAGCAGACGGAATTTCATTGGTCTAATTTGGGACTCCCGGTGTATATTTACTATATAAATAAAGATGACGATACTACCAAACAAGTCCTTACATTTATTTGTGGCCGTAGAGGAGCCGTATGAAGCTGAGGTCTCATGTACGGTTTTGAAATAGCGATATGAACAGTGATGTTATTATCGACTATGATTATCTAACAGTTTAAGTACAGTTGATATAGTTGAGGCACAGTCAAAATATGGTTTTTGGGGGTGGAATCTGTGGCGTCAGCCTATAGGGTTTGTAGTTTTTCTAATTTCTTCTCTAGCAGAATGTGAAAGATTACCCTTTGATTTACCAGAAGCAGAGGAGGAATTAGTAGCAGGTTATCAAACAGAATATGCAGGTATCAAATACGCTTTATTTTACCTTGCTTCTTACCTAAATTTATTAGTTTCTTCATTATTTATAACAGTTCTTTACTTAGGTGGGTGGAATTTCTCTATTCCGTACATATCTATTCCTGAACTTTTCGGAATAAATAAAATGGCCGGAGTCTTTGGAATGACAATTGGTATATTTATTACATTAGCTAAAGCTTATTTGTTTCTGTTCATTCCTATCACAGCAAGATGGACTTTACCGAGGATGAGAATGGATCAGCTATTAAATCTTGGATGGAAATTTCTGTTACCTATTTCCCTGGGTAATCTATTATTGACAACTTCTTCCCAACTTGTTTCACTATAAATAATATAAATAAAAGAAGAGAATAACGATATTCTAGATTCATAACCAATCTTAAACAAGAGAAAGAAACATCAATTTATTCACGGAGATCCACAATATGTTCCCTATGGTGACCGGGTTCATAAATTATGGTCAACAAACAATACGAGCTGCAAGGTACATTGGTCAAAGTTTAATAATTACCTTATCCCATACAAATCGTTTACCTGTAACTATTCAATATCCTTATGAAAAATCGATCACATCAGAGCGTTTCCGCGGTCGAATACACTTTGAATTTGATAAATGTATTGCTTGTGAAGTATGTGTTCGTGTATGTCCCATAGATCTACCCGTTGTTGATTGGAGATTTGAAAAAGATATTAAAAAGAAACAATTGCTTAATTATAGTATTGATTTTGGGGTCTGTATATTTTGTGGTAACTGCGTCGAGTATTGTCCAACAAACTGTTTATCGATGACCGAAGAGTATGAACTTTCTACTTATGATCGCCACGAATTGAATTATAATCAAATTGCATTGGGTCGGTTGCCAATGTCAGTAATTGGAGATTACACAATTCAAACAGTTATGAATTCGACCCAAATCAAAATAGACAAAGATAAACCCCTTGATTCAAGAACGATTACCGATTACTAAGATTTTTTTTGATATAAAGGATCCAAGTCTCTTTTATTTTGATTGCTCAGAAACTACAAATAATAACTATAAATAATAACTATTGATTGTTGAGAATTACTCTTTGATTTAAACCAAGAATATGTTTTCGTGATGATTTCGAAATAGAAAATTCCAATCTTTTCTTTTTTCTTTCAGATAAAAAAAGTAGGATTGGCCAATAACTTTAATAACTTTATCTATATCTACATTAATCCATATTAAGATTTAATTCAATTAGGAACCTCTCATATAAAGAAAAAAATAAGGGGGTTACCCTTATTTTTCCTGGACTATTTAGTAAGGTCATGCAAAATTTCGACTTATTTATCTGTTATACATAATGGATTTACCTGGACCAATACACGATATACTTGTAGTATTTCTGGGATCATTTCTTATATTAGGAGGTCTAGGAGTAGTATTATTTACCAATCCAATTTATTCTGCCTTTTCGTTGGGATTGGTTCTTGTTTGTATATCTTTATTCTATATTCCATCGAACTCCTATTTTGTAGCTGCCGCACAACTCCTTATTTATGTGGGAGCCATAAATGTCTTAATCATATTTGCTGTTATGTTCATGAATGGTTCAGAATATTCCAACGATTCCTATCTTTGGACTGTAGGAGATGGGATCACTTCACTGGTTTGTACAAGTATTCTTTTTTCACTAATTACTACTATCCTAGACACGTCATGGTACGGAATTATTTGGACTACAAGAAAAAACCAGATTATAGAACAGGACCTTATAAGTAACGTTCAACAAATTGGAATTCATTTATCAACAGATTTTTATCTTCCGTTTGAACTCATTTCTATAATTCTTTTAGTTTCTTTAATAGGTGCAATTACTATGGCTCGTCAATAATAAATACTTAGAATTAACAAAATTATTAGAAATTCTAAATCAAATGAAAAAGGAAATTTAGTTTAATTTACTGCCAATACCCTCTTTTTCTGTAATTGCTCGATTCTAGTCAACCAAATTGGTTGAATTGTTGTTCATATTGAAATGAATCGAGATTGTTGATGAGGAGTTAGTCGATGATGTTCGAATATGTACTTTTTCTGAGCGTCTATTTATTTTCTATCGGTATCTATGGACTGATCACAAGTCGAAACATGGTTAGAGCACTTATGTGTCTTGAGCTTATACTAAATTCGGTTAATATTAATCTCGTAACATTTTCAGATATATTTGATAGTCGCCAATTAAAAGGAGACATTTTCTCAATCTTTGTTATAGCCATTGCGGCCGCGGAAGCAGCTATTGGGTTAGCTATTGTTTCGTCCATCTATCGTAACAGAAAATCAACTCGTATCAATCAATCGAATTTGTTGAATAATTAGTCAATAATTAGTATATCATATAAATAAAGACATAATATATATACAAATTATACAAATTGAAAATTATATAATTTTATTTTTTATTTTATATAGTAATAGTAATATATATATATAGGAATATATTTCAATATTACTATTGAAATATTGACAATCTGTTGGCCAATGTGAAGTCACATGTGTGACTCGTATGATCATGGTTGTTGAAACGGAAATCAAAGTTTCTTGGCCCTTTCTCACGAACAGATTTAGAAATCTATTGATTCTTAAGTTAAGATTTTTTTGATAAATCATTGATTCGTCTGGTGTCTACAATATAAATATATAATTTGTTTATTACCGATTTTACTTTACCAGATCGAAAATTTTTTATGTTCAAAACTAGAATTTATAGACCCAATGTCACATTCAGTAAAAATTTATGATACATGTATAGGGTGTACTCAATGTGTACGAGCCTGCCCCACAGATGTATTGGAAATGATACCTTGGGACGGATGTAAAGCTAAGCAAATTGCTTCCGCGCCAAGAACCGAGGACTGTGTAGGTTGTAAGAGATGTGAATCCGCTTGTCCAACAGATTTTTTGAGTGTCCGTGTTTATTTATGGCATGAAACAACTCGCAGCATGGGTCTATCTTATTGATACGTTATAATATAAAAAACTCCACTTGAATCATTTGATTCCTTTTTACCGAGAAGAACCCGTACTCGAGAAAATATATTATTTCGAGCACGGGTTTTTGGTCAAAACGCATCTTGTCTTTATCACGAGTTATTTCCCTTGGTTAACAATACTTGTAGTTTTGCCGATATTCGCGGGTTCTTCAATTTTTTTTCTCCCTCATAAGGGAAATAAGGTATTTAGGTGGTATACTATATGTATATGTATGTTAGAGCTCCTTCTAACAACCTATGTGTTCTGTTATCATTTCCAATTGGACGATCCATTAATTCAACTGGAGGAGGACTTTAAATGGATAAATATTTTTGATTTTCACTGGAGACTGGGAATCGACGGACTTTCCATAGGACCTATTTTACTGACAGGATTTATCACTACTTTAGCGACTTTAGCAGCTTGGCCTGTTACTCGAAATTCGCGATTGTTCTATTTCCTGATGTTAGCAATGTACAGTGGTCAAATAGGATTATTTTCTTCTCGAGACCTTTTACTTTTTTTCATCATGTGGGAGTTAGAATTAATTCCTGTTTACTTACTTTTATCCATGTGGGGAGGAAAGAAACGTTTGTACTCGGCTACAAAGTTTATTTTGTACACAGCGGGGGGTTCCATTTTTCTCTTAATAGGAGTTCTAGGTATGGGTTTATATGGTTCCAACGAACCGACATTGGATTTTGAAAGATTAGCTAATCAGTCATATCCTGTGACATTAGAAATAATATTATATTTTGGCTTCCTTATTGCTTATGCTGTCAAATCGCCGATTATACCCCTACATACATGGCTACCGGATACTCATGGAGAAGCGCATTACAGTACATGTATGCTTCTAGCCGGAATCTTATTAAAGATGGGAGCATACGGATTGCTTCGGATCAATATGGAATTTTTACCGCACGCCCATTCTATATTTTCTCCCTGGTTGGTGATAGTAGGGACAATACAAATAATCTATGCAGCTTCAACCTCTCTCGGTCAACGCAATTTAAAAAAGAGAATAGCCTCTTCTTCCGTATCTCACATGGGTTTCATAATTATAGGAATTGGTTCTATAACTGACATGGGACTGAACGGAGCCATTTTACAAATACTCTCTCATGGATTTATTGGTGCTGCACTTTTTTTCTTGGTAGGAACGAGTTGTGATAGAACACGTCTTGTTTATCTCGACGAAATGGGGGGGATATCCATCCCAATGCCAAAAATATTTACCATGTTTAGTAGTTTCTCGATGGCTTCTCTTGCATTGCCAGGAATGAGTGGTTTTGTTGCGGAATTAGTAGTATTTTTGGGAATAATTACGAGCCCAAAATATCTTTTAATGTCCAAAATTCTAATTATCTTTGTAATGGCAATTGGAATGATATTAACTCCTATTTATTTATTATCTATGTTACGTCAGATGTTCTACGGATACAAACTATTCAATGTTCTAAACTCCAATTTTGTGGATTCTGGACCACGAGAACTATTTGTTTCGATCTGTATCTTTTTACCCGTAATAGGGATTGGTATTTATCCTGATTTCGTTCTCTCGCTGTCAGTTGACAAGGTACAAGTTATCCTATCTAATTATTTTCATAGATAGTTTTCATTAATGAGACAGAAAGCAAAGTCTTAGAATTTTTTTTTTTTTTTTTTTTTTCATATTTTTGAAATCATTTGATGTACAACGCAAAAAAAAAAGTGAATTAGAATTGTAATAAGATGTATTCCGAGTTTTTGAGAACCCTTTGAATATGATTCCTTGTGATTCAAATGATTCAAAGGGTTCTCAAAAACTCGCACAAATTTTCGTTATATATGGGACGATGTTCTTATGTATTCCTTTATTCAATTAGATGTTAATGTGAATGAACCATAACTATGTAGACCTATTCCTAATAGATTGATCCCAAAATAGCATATCCAAATTATAAGAAATCCTATAGAAGCTACAAGTGCCGAATTTGTACCTTGCAAACTTTGATTTGTTCTAGTATGTGAATAAATCGCGAATATGGTCCAAGTAATAAATGCCCAAGTTTCTTTGGGGTCCCAATTCCAATAAGATCCCCATGCTTCGTTAGCCCATACTGCTCCAGAAAGAATACCTATGGTTAAAAAGGTAAATCCTAAACTAATGACACGATAACCCCAATAATCCAAACCTTGAGTTAATTGATATTTGTAATAATTTCGGAATGAAAGAAGAGAGGTGTGTTTATTAAAAACACTTTTTTTTTCGTTCCCATATTCGATCTTGCCAAAGAAAAATGACTTAATTAAGAAAATTTTGTTTTTACAAAAAATATCGATGTTTTTTCGAAATGTAATGACTAGAAAAGCAACTGATAATAACGACCCACATAAAAGAGCTGCATAACTCAATAACATCATACTTACGTGCATCATTAACCACTGAGATTGTAGAGCAGGTACTAATATTGACGATTGATGCATTTCACTTGAAAGACCCGATGTGGCGAAACCTTGGGTAAAAATAGCACTTGGGGCGGTTATTGCGCTTAAATCATTTTTATGATTCCATATCTTGGAAATCATATGAATAATGGAAAAACTCCACGAAAGGAAGATTAATGACTCGTATAAATTACTTAATGGAAAATGTCTTGAAGAAATCCAACGAATAACTAATAATCCTGTTATAGAGAAAAAAGTAGCTATCATTCCCTTTTCTGATGAATCACGTAACCCCCTGATTTCGTGGATTAATAGGGTCATTAAATGAATCGTAATCACAATTGAAATGATCGAAAAAGAGAGATGACTTAATATATGTTCTAAAGTCACAAATATCATACATAAAAGGGGTCCCATTACAGAATTGAAATCGGGAATTAAATACATTATAGGATCCATTGTATCTCTTTTAGAGTATGCCGCCACTCGGACTCGAACCGAGATGCTCTAGCACTGCTTCCTAAGAGCAGCGTGTCTACCGATTTCACCATAGCGGCTTACTTGAAATAATAATAGTCAATTCATGTTGAATCGTCTAGATCTAGATTCAAGGATTCAATATAGTTTAAGAAACATTAGAACTGATGAATAAGAGCTCTTTAAAATTCATCTTTGAATTTTCATCAAAAATTCTTAGTTCGTATCGTCATAAGTTCAATTTTAATAATCAACTTTTACGTACTATTTATATACTAAGTTATTCCGAAACACTTGAAACTTGAAAGTTTTGTTTTCAGTCGAGATAGAAACTAAGAATTGCCCCCTTTTTCTATTTTTTTCTTTATTTTATTTATTTTGAATCCGCGAAATCAGATAAGATAAATGAAAAAAAAGAGTTTCATCACAATTTTAATTGCATTTTCTTTTCACAATAGAAAAATAGAATGAACAAAGATTTTTCTATTGTGAAAAGAAAATGCATAGGAAAAACCCATCTCACGAATTAAAAAATATTAAATCTAATAATTAATAAAATAAAAACAAGAATGAAAAAAATAATAATATTTAGAACTAGACCTGGCGTACAAAGGAATTCTTATTCTACATATCATAGCCACTAGTTCTAACTAATCTTGAGGAGTTCAATACACTAGTTAATGGGAATTATTCATATTCTAAAATTGGAAGTTCTTATAGCCATGAAAATTCAGATTATTCCAAGATTTTCTTACCTGTTGTTTGTTGCACAAAAAAACTTTTTGAATCTCCGGTAGAAACTGACTTTGCTAAAGAAAAAGCTTTTATTGCAGCTAAATTTCCCTTTTTCTTCCAAATATTTCTACGAATACGTTTTTTTGATATAGAAGTACGTTTTTTTGGAACCGCCATTCAAAAAAAAGAGTTACTCATTTTTATTGTTGTATGTGAAAGACATGTATTGCTCAAAATAGATCATTCTTTTTAGGCATTTTCCGTACTTAATTCCGTCGATAATAGTTGTTTCTTTCATAACATACAAAAAAAATATATTATTTATATATAAATATATAATATACACGTATGTCACATATATAATATACTGGGGAAAAAATGGAAAAAAGAAAAGTAAAATTGGAAAAGAAATTTTTATGACTATTATATTAGTTGGAATTGAATAAGCTCATAGTGCCGTGTCTATAATTTAAGTTAAAACTTTAACTACAACTGGCAGTAGTTAATATGTTAAACAAGACATTCCGTTACCTAAGAAGAGGAACTTCCATTTTTTGTTATTTTTTATTTCAGTTCTATACGAAGTAAGGAGTATTATAAGAACTTTCTTATTGGATTGGAACCCAATCAATCAGTTCCGCAAAAAATTAGGTAATTACTACAAATAAATGTACTAGAATAACTAGGTCTTTCTTTTTTGAGTCGATTTATTGATGCATACTATGATCCATATTCTACTGTTTTGGTATAATTGTTTTTACTTAACTATACTATAGACTATAGTATATGATATGGTTACATATTGCTAAAATGGAATAGTAGTATAGTCATAGAATGATTCAAAATCTCACATTTCCCATTTTAATAAATACTTTTTTTAGTTAATAAAGTTAATAACTAAGTAATTACTCTTACCTAACTGTTTGGTCATATCATTTGACCAACCAATTGTGTAACTTTTTGAATATTTCCAATATCTAAGATCTAACAAAAGTCAGAATAATTAAAAATCCAAAAATATTTGATATCTTTTTTTGTTGATTTTGTTATTGTTTCTTTCAAAAGCGATAAGAATTGGTGAATCGGAAACAATTACAATTATAAGAAAAAAAAAAAAAAAATGAAAATTTGTTTTTTTATGGAACATACATATAAATATGCATGGATAATACCTTTTCTTCCATTTCCAGTTACAATGTTAATAGGATTTGGACTTCTGCTTATTCCCGCAGCAACCAAAAATATTCGTCGTATGTGGGCTTTTCCGAGTATTTTGATGCTAAGTATAGCTATGGTGTTTTCGGCCAATCTGTCTATTCAGCAAATAAATGGAAATTTTATCTATCAATATCTATGGTCTTGGACCGTCAATAATGATTTTTCTTTAGAGTTCGGACACTTGATCGATCCACTTACTTCTATTATGTCAATATTAATTACTACTGTTGGAATCATGGTTCTTATTTATAGTGACAATTATATGTCTCATGATCAAGGATATTTGAGATTTTTTGCTTATATGAGTTTTTTCAATACTTCTATGTTGGGATTGGTTACTAGTTCCAATTTGATACAAATTTATATTTTTTGGGAACTTGTAGGAATGTGTTCGTATTTACTAATAGGTTTTTGGTTCACACGACCGATTGCAGCAAGTGCTTGCCAAAAGGCTTTTGTAACCAATCGTATAGGGGATTTTGGTTTATTATTAGGAATTTTAGGACTTTATTGGATAACTGGTAGTTTAGAATTTCGGGATTTGTTCGAAATAGTTAATAACTTGGTTCATAATAATGGAGTAGATTCTTTATTTGCTACTCTGTGTGCTTCTTTTTTATTCGTCGGTGGAGTTGCTAAATCTGCGCAATTCCCCCTTCACATATGGTTACCTGATGCTATGGAAGGACCCACTCCCATTTCGGCTCTTATACATGCTGCTACTATGGTAGCTGCGGGAATTTTTCTTGTAGCTCGGCTTCTTCCTCTTTTCATAGTTATACCTTACATAATGAATCTCATTTCTTTAATAGGTGTAATAACAGTACTATTAGGAGCTACTTTGGCTCTTGCTCAAAGAGACATTAAAAGAAGTTTAGCTTATTCTACAATGTCTCAATTGGGTTATATTATGTTAGCTCTGGGTATAGGTTCTTATCGAGCCGCTTTATTCCATTTGATCACTCATGCCTATTCGAAAGCTTTATTGTTTTTGGGATCTGGATCTATTATTCATTCAATGGAACCTATTGTTGGATATTCGCCGGATAAAAGTCAAAATATGGTTCTTATGGGCGGTTTAACAAAATATGTTCCAATTACAAGAATTACTTTTTTATTAGGTACACTCTCTCTTTGTGGTATTCCACCTCTTGCTTGTTTTTGGTCCAAAGATGAAATTCTTAATGATAGTTGGTTGTATTCACCAATTTTTGCAATAATCGCTTCCTTCACAACAGGATTAACTGCATTTTATATGTTTCGGATGTATTTACTTACCTTTGATGGACATTTGCGCATCCATTTTCAAAATTACAGTACCACTAAAAAAAGTTCTTTCTATTCAATATCTTTATGGGGAAAAGAAGTACCTAAAGCAGTCAATAGAAATTTACTTTTATCAACTTTATCAACAACGAATAAGAATAATAAGGTCTCCTTTTTTTCAAAAGATACATATCAAATCGATGATAATGTAAAAAATAGTATACGATACTTTAGTATTTACTTTAGAAATAAATACACTTACACCTATCCTCACGAGTCGGACAATACTATGTTATTTCCTCTGCTTGTATTGGTGCTATTTACTTTATTCGTTGGATCAATTGGAATTAATTTTGATCAAGGAGTAATAGATTTTGATCTATTATCGAAATGGTTAACTCCGTCTACAAATTTTTTCCATCCAAATTCGAATGATTCCTCGGATTGGTATTATTTTTTGAAAAATGCAGTTTTTTCGGTAAGTATAGCCCTTTTTGGATTATTTATAGCATCTATTTTATATGGATCTGTTTATTCATCTCTTCAGAATTTGGACTTTGTCAATTCATTTGTAAAGAAGGGACCCAAGAGGATTCTCTTGGACCAAGTAAAAAATGTGATATACAATTGGTCATATAATTGCGGTTACATAGATATTTTTTATACTAAGATTTTTACTGTGGGTATAAGAAGGTTAGCCGAACTAATTCAGTTTTTTGATAGACATATAATTGATGGAATTACAAACGGGGTCGGCGTTGCCAGTTTCTTTATAGGGGAAGGGATTAAATATATGGGAGGTGGGCGAGTCTCGTCTTATCTATTCTTGTATTTATCTTATGTATCGATCTTTTTATTAATTTTTTTATTTTATAAATTTTAGTTTTTTTTTTTAAGTTACAATAGGCTTTTCAAACCAGAAATAAGTTTTTTCATTTTTCTCTTCTTTAAGTTTTCCCAATTCCCAATTATCTTGGTGGGTATCAAGATAAGAATCCTCGTAAACTGGGCTATCTTTGTCTTCTTCGGCGGATCCCTCTTGTTCCTGTTTAGTCTTCTTCGTTTCGTAAGTTGTTTCTACATCGCT